CCTTCGCATGGCGATACCTATGGTATCGGCTTGACCTTTTATAAGCGGGGACAGAATGAAACGACCATAATAAAGACGCTTACTATCTATTCTTGATTCAACACACTTCCACTGTAATGTTCGAGTGGACCCTCCTACTTCCTCTCGAACCATACTAAATATTATTATTTAATCAGATTATTGAATTATTTATTTCTCTTGAAATCCATTTAATTCTTATTCCTACACACGTCTTTTTTTAGGAGGTCGACATCCATTATGTGGCATAGGTGTTACATCGCGCACGAAACTTAATAGTAGACCACTTCTACGGATGGCTCGTAATGCTGCATCTCTTCCAAGACCGGGTCCTTTTATCATAACTTCTGCTCGTTGCATGCCCTGATCAACTACTGTACGAATAGCATTTATAGCTGCTGCTTGAGCCGCATAAGGTGTCCCTCTTTTTGTGCCTTTGAATCCAGAAGTACCCGCGGAGGCCCAAGAAACTACCCGCCCTCGTACATCTGTAACAGTTACAATGGTATTGTTGAAACTTGCTTGAACATGAATAACACCTTTTGGTATTCTACGTCCATTCTTACGCGAACCAATACGCCCATTCTTACGCGAACTAATTCTTGGGATAGATTTTGTCATATTTTATCATCTCATAAATATGAGTCAGAAATATACGGAAAGATACGGAGATATCCATCTCATGTTAAAACAGATTCTTTTACACTTACACGGGTCCTTCTTTTTATTTTAGAAAGTTCTTTATTTAGTTTAGAAAGATTACCCTTGTCTCTGTTTATGTCTCGGATTGGAACAAATCACTATAATCCGTCCACGCCTACGGATAAGTCGACATTTTTCACAAATTTTACGAACAGAAGCTCTTATTTTCATATTTCTTATTCCTTACCTTAATTCTGAATTTATTCCTTGGAAAAATAAGTTTATTTCTTTTTGTTAATTTCAAATTGTATCCTCACGAAAGTAATGTTTAAAAAAATCAACTAAAAGTTCGAATCCTTGTTGCGAATTCTATAAATTATACGTCTCCCGTAAGTTAGAGAGAAAATTAAGATAACAGGAGGAAGGGGTGTAAGATCACCATATATAACACAAAATTTCTCCCCCAATTTTTTCTAGTCGAGCTTCTCGATCTGTCATTATACCTCGAGAAGTAGAAAGAATTACAATCCCCATTCCACCTAAAATTTTAGGAATTCGTTGATAGTTGGAATAGATTCGTAGACCTGGTCGGCTGATACGTTTTAAAATAGTTCGATATATTCCCTTTCGAGTCCTTCTATGTCGTAGGGTTAAAACCAAGAAACATTTGTTACTTTCCTGATGTTTACGAACATTTTCGATAAAACCCTCTCGTAGAAGTATTTTCACAATGTTTTCGGTAATATTAGTAGATGCTATTCGAACCGTTCTTTTTTTATCCATGTCAGCATTTCTTATAGAAGTTATTATATCGGCAATAGTATCCTTACCCATGGTGAACTATAATTATTGGTACCCCCTAATTTTGATATAATCAACATGTTTTTATTTTTTTTTGAATAATAAAAAATTCAATATATATTTTATATTAATTAAAAATATATGCGTGATACACAATCTACTAATTGACTTGACCCCTCTCGGATACTCCGCTATATCATAGTTAAATATACTATTAGTATTTATAATACCTCAGGAGCTAATGAAACTATTTTAGTAAAGTTCAACTGTCTCAATTCCCGAGCGATTGCACCAAAAACTCGAGTTCCTTTTGGATTTCCTTCTTGATCAATAACAACCGCGGCATTGTCATCATATCGTATTATTATGCCGTTGTCACGTTTGAGTTCTTTACATGTACGCACAATTACAGCCCTAATAACTTCTGATCTTTCTAAAGGCATATTTGGTACTGCTTCTTTGATTACGGCAACAACAACGTCACCAATATGAGCATATCGTTGGTTACCAGCTCCTAAGATTCGAATACACATCAATTTTCGAGCTCCACTATTATCCGCTACATTCAAAAGAGTCTGAGGTTGAATCATATCATTTTTATTTTAATCTGTTATTTCGTTGCAAAAGAAAAATAAATAAAAAGAAATATTGTCTGTCTAAAAAAAAATAAACCCATATTTTTTCATCATCGCCTTTCTTTTTTTTTTTTTTTTATGCATCCCTATCCCTCAATAACGAATTGAGTTCGTATAGGCATCTTACGCGCAGCTATTTTAATAGCTGCTCTGGCTACAGTTTCTGATACTCCGCCCATTTCATAAAGTATTCGACCCGGTTTAACAACGGATACCCAATATTCGGGGGCCCCCTTCCCCGAACCCATACGTGTTTCTGCGGGTCTTACTGTAACAGGTTTGTCGGGAAATATACGTACCCATATTTTTCCGCCACGACGCGCATATCGTGTCATTGCTCTTCGTCCTGCTTCTATCTGTCTAGCCGTGATCCAAGCGGGTTCAAGTGCTTGAAGAGCGTATCCGCCGAAACAAATATGATTGCCTCGAAAAGATATTCCCTTCATTCTTCCTCTATGTTGTTTACGAAATTTTGTTCTTTTGGGGTTATAGTTGATGGTTCTTTATTAATTAAATTCCATCTCTACTGCAGAACCGGACATGAGAGTTTCTTCTCATCCGGCTCCTCGCGAATGAAATGATTCATTAATATTACTACAGGTTTCGCGGGCGAATATTAACTCTTTCGTGCTTTATTCGTCGGGTCAGACCTTTTACTTTTAGAATAAATAAATTTGTTCTTGGTTCGTTCCGCCATCCCCCCCAATGAATCATTAGGATTCATTTGTTTTCAATGGAATCTTATGCAATCATGGGTTCTGTCGTTCCTATAGCCTCTTCGTTAATGGTTAGGCCCAAACTTCGCAATGGAGCCCCAACAAAATTTGTTCCTGAGTCAATTTTCTTAGTTTCTATTAACCCAAGGCTCTTTATCAATAATTAAAAATTATTGATATTATATCAGTATTGATGCTTTATCACACTGCCTTTGTGAGATAATTTATAGACCATACATATTGGAATAATATATCATTGATACTTTTATTCTCTCTTTCTATCATCCTTCCATTTATCCACATCCCTTTATTTTTGCTTCGCAACCTTTAAAAAATTTCAGTTGCTCCAACTATATGATTGATTCAGTCATATAGTGACTGTTTATTGGAATCTCGACAATACGAAGCTATAAGTTGGTTATAAGTTTATATAGTTAGTAAGCTCATAGTAAGGGTTGGTCAAAATTTTTTAATCCAACTACACTCTAAACTCTAAAAAACTAACGAGTCACACACTAAGCATAGCATTTATACTAAATGGTCAATCTAATTTTTATTCAATCTTATAGAATATAGAATTTGAATTGCTTGGTTTTGTTTGATTTAATGGAATAAAGAATGAAATTTGTCATGTCTTTTTCGTTTGTTCTATCGCTGGACAGAACGGCAAGACAAATAAAGATACATTATTTCTCGTCTACAAATATCCAAATTTTTATGCCTAATACTCCATAGATAGTTCGAGTTGTATAGGAACAATAATCAATTTTAGCACTAATTGTTTGTAGAGGAACCCTGCCTTCTCTGATCCATTCGACGCGTGCAATTTCTTTTCCGTCAATACGCCCGGCAATTTGTACTTGAATTCCCTTTGTATCCGTTTGTTCAGTTAATTCAATAGCTTTTTTCATTGCCTTTCGAAATGAAACTCTATTTTTTAATTGTAAAGCTATATATTCTGCAAGAATATTAGGTTGTCCATAAGGGTTTTCAACTCTTGTTATAGCAATGTTAAGTTTACGGTTTACAGAATGAAAATCCTTTTGTACATTCATCTGTAATTCTTCGATTCCTCGTGTTCGGCCCTCTATTAATAAATTAGGGAATCCAATATGGATTATGACTTGGATCAAATCGATTCTTTTTTTTATTTGTATACGTGCAATTCCTTCGAAACCTGAGGACGTTCTCTTATTTTTTTGTACATAATCCTTGATACAATTCCGTATTTTTTCATCTTCCTGTACACCTGCGGAATAATTTTGTGGTTGTGCGAACCAAAAGGAATGATGACTTTGGGTTGTACCAAGTCTGAAACCAAGTGGATTTATTTTTTGTCCCATATTTTTATATTATCTCTAAATAATTTAGATTTATCCCTCACTACAATTGTTATATGACAAGTAGGTCTTTTTATCGGATAACTACGTCCTCGAGCCCGGGGTCTTAACTTTTTCACAATAGTACCTGCGTTGACTTCAGCTTCACTAATAAATAAAAAAGCTTTGTTTAAGCCCATGTTATTACTTGCATTTGCTGCTGCGGAATAAACTAATTTCAAAATGGGATAAGATGCTCGATAAGGCATAAGTTCTAGTATCATAAGTGCTTCTTCATAGGAACGTCCGCGAATCTGATCAATTACTCTTCGTGCTTTGAAAACAGACATACATATATGTTTATGTTGAGCTAAAGCTTTAATTTCTGTACTCCAACGCGAGTTCTTTCTATTTATCATAAGGTTATCCCCCACTAAATGAATAAAAACTGCCTATTTTACTAAAAAAAAAAGAAATTAACGACGAGATTTATTATCGGTTTTTGCATGTCTTGCGAAAGTGAGAGTAGGCACGAATTCTCCCAATTTATGACCCACCATACGATCTGTTATATAAATGGGTAAATGTTCCTTTCCATTATGAATAGCAATTGTATGGCCAATCATTGTGGGTATAATGGTAGATGCCCTAGACCAAGTTACTATTATTTCTTTCTCTTCCCTTATATTTAGTTTTTCAATTTTTTCCGATAAATCATTAGCTACAAAAGGATTTTTTTTTATTGAACGTGTCACAGCGGATTACTCCTTATATTACTATTACATTTTAAAAATTGGCATTCTATGCCCAATATATTGATCTAAGTATGAAGGTAAGAATAAATACAATATGGAAAAAGAAAATCCTTTAGCTAGATAAGGGGCGGATGTAGCCAAGTGGATCAAGGCAGTGGATTGTGAATCCACCACGCGCGGGTTCAATTCCCGTCGTTCGCCCATCACATGATTTCAAATTCTAAAAATTCGATTTTCTATATTCCTATTTATTTACGGCGACGAAGAATAAAACTATCACTATATTTTTTCCTTTTCCTACTTCTTCTTCCAAGCGCAGGATAACCCCAAGGAGTTGTGGGTTTTTTTCTACCAATTGGGGCTCTCCCTTCACCGCCCCCATGGGGATGGTCTACAGGGTTCATAACTACTCCTCTTACTACAGGACGCTTACCTAGCCAACGCTTAGATCCGGCTCTACCCAAACTTTTTTGGTTCACCCCAACATTACCCACTTGTCCGACTGTTGCTAAGCAGTTTTTGGATATCAAACGGACCTCCCCAGATGGTAATCTTAATGTGGCCGATTTACCCTCTTTTGCAATAAGTTTTGCTACAGCACCTGCCGCTCTAGCTAATTGTCCACCCTTTCCAAGTGTGATTTCTATGTTATGTATGGCCGTGCCTAAGGGCATATCGGTTGAAGTAGATTCTTCTTTTTATCAATAAAAACCCCTTCCCAAACTGTACAAGCTTCTTCCAAAGCATACGGCTTTCTAGATGTATATGATGATATCTAGACAGATGGATCTTATATGAATCATATGATGAAGTACCACATGAGTGGATATATTAGGAATCCAAATCTGCCGAATCACTCATGTTATGATCTTCTACATCCTAGGTCTCCCCGTTCCGTCATCTGGCTTATGTTCTTCATGTAGCATTCAGACCGAATGACTCTATGAAATTACGTCGATACTTCCACATATTATGGGTAACGTAGGAGACATCTCTATTTTTCCCCGGGGATCTTTATAATTACCACTGTTTAGCTTTTAATTCGCCTCTGACCATCAAATTAAATGTGAATAACCCGTCCTCCTCTCTTTGAAACAAGGGGTGCTTCCGGTTCTGTGCGTGCTTCAAACAATTTTGTCTTCTCCATATTACCATATCTCTAGAGTCAATAATTTTCTATGAGGAACTACTGAACTCAATCACTTGCTGCCGTTACTCAACAGTTTTCTGCTGAGGTTTCTCCCGTAGAGGTACTCAAATTGGATCAGTGATCGATTTCTAGGTTTCGTCGTAAACCTAATTGGTTACTTCCAATTACGTAAATCAATAGTTCAAACCGCACTCAAAGGTAGGGCATTTCCCATTGATATAGGAACTTCTGTACCAGAAACAATGGTATCTCCAATTATAGCCCCTCTGGGATGTAAAATATATCTCTTCTCACCATCCCCATAGTGTATGAGACAAATGTGTGCATTTCGATTAGGGTCGTATTCTATGGTTACGATTCTACCAGATATGTCTTTTTCATTCCGTCGAAAATCTATTTTTCGGTATAGACGCTTATGACCTCCCCCTCTATGCCCTGCGGTAATGATTCCTCTGGCATTACGACCTTTACTACAACGACGCTGTCCATGGATCAAATTATTTCGTGGATTGGATTTTACTTGACTGTCTATGGCTCCATTGCGTGTGCTCGGGGTAGAAGTTTTGTATAAATGTATTGCCGTGTTATTAAGTATTTTGCTTTAAGTTCTTTTCTCTATAAGAGGTGGAATAGAATAACCCGGTTGAAGCGTAATGATCATACGTTTGTAATGCATTGTATGTCCCATAATAGGTCCCATTCTTCTACCCTTTCCGGGGACCCGATGACTATTTATAGCTATTACCTTGACGCCAAAGAAGAGTTCGACCCAATGTTTTATTTCTGTCCTAGTTGATCCTGATTCGACATTAGAAGTATATTGATTGTTCCCCAATAACCGAATACTTTTTTCTGTAAATACTGCATATTTGATTCCATCCATAAATCCATTTTCTTCCCTATGAGTTCCAGTATCGATAAGAATTCTAGTTCTTACTGTTCATATGTTATGGTATGAATATACCATACCAATTCGGTATGTATGGATGATGAGATTCCATTGATACAGAGCCAATTCTAATAGACTTATTGAACGTTCCCATTGGCGTGCATCCAGCAGGAATTGAACCTACGAATTTGCCAATTATGAGTTGGGCGCTTTAACCATTCAGCCATGGATGCTTAACAGGGATCATCGTACATCGTGAATAACCAAATTCCAATTGAAATGAAATCTTTAGGAGGAATCAATGAGAGGACATCAATTTAAATCCTGGATCTTCGAATTGAGAGAGATATTGAGAGAGATCAAGAATTCTCAATATCTCTTAGATTCATGGACCAAATTCAATTCAGTGGGATCTTTCACTCACATTCTTTTCCACCAAGAACGTTTTATGAAACTCTTTGACCCCCGAATTTGGAATATCTTACTTTCACGTGATTCACAGGGTTCAAGAAGCAATCGATATTTCACGATCAAAGGTATAGTACTGCTTGTAGTAGCGGTCCTTATATCTCGTATTAACAATCGAAAGATTGTCGAAAGAAAAAATCTCTATTTGATGGGGCTTTTTCCTATACCTATGAATTCCATTGGACCCAGAAATGAGACATTGGAAGAATCTTTTTGGTCTTGCAATATCAATAGGTTGATTGTTTCGCCCCTGTATCTTCCAAAAGGGAAAAATAGTTCTGAGAGTTGTTTCGTGGATCCGCAAGAGAGTACTTGGGTTCTCCCAATAAATAAAAAGTGTATCATGCCTGAATCTAACCGGGGTTCGCGGTGGTGGAGGAACCGGATCGGAAAAAAGAGGGATTCTAGTTGTAAGGTATCTAATAAAACCGTAGCTGGAATTGAGATCTCATTCAAAGAGAGAGATAGCAAATATCTGGAGTTTCTTTTTTTATCCTATACGGATGATCTGATCCGCAAGGACCATGATTGGGAATTGTTTGATCGTCTTTCTCCGAGGAAGAAGCGAAACATACTCAACTTGAATTCGGGACAGCTATTCGAAGTCTTAGGGAAAGACTTGATTTGTTATCTCATGTCCGCTTTTCGTGAAAAAAGACCAATTGAAGGGGGGGGGTTCTTCAAACAACAAGGAGCTGAGGCAACTATTCAATCAAATTATATTGAGCATGTTTCCCATCTCTTCTCGAGAAACAAGTGGGGTATTTCTTTGCAAAATTGTGCTCAATTTCATATGTGGCAATTCCACCAAGATCTCTTCGTTAGTTGGGGAAAGAATCAGCACGAATCGGATTTTTTGAGGAACGTATCGAGAGAGAATTTGATTTGGTTAGACAATGTGTGGTTGGTAAACAAGGATCGGTTTTTTAGCAAGGTACGGAATGCATTGTCAAATATTCAAAAAGAAAGATCGATTCTTTGGGATCCTTCCTTTCTTCAAACGGAAGGAACAGAGATAGAATCAGATCGATTCCCGAAATGCCTTTTTGGATCTTCCTCAATGTCCCGGCTATTCGCGGAACGTGAGAAGCAGATGAATAATCATCTGCTTCCGGAAGAAATCGAAGAATTTCTTGGGAATCCTACAAGATCAATTCGTTCTTTTTTCTCTGACAGATGGTCAGAACTTCATCTGGGTTCGAATCCTACTGATACTGAGAGGTCCACTAGAGATCAGAAATTTTTGAATAAAAAAAAGGATGTTTCTTTTGTTCTTTCCAGGCGATCGGAAAATAAAGAAATGGTTGATATATTCAAGATAATTACGTATTTACAAAATACCGTCTCAATTCATCCTATTTCATCAGATCCGGGATCTGATATGGTTCCGAAGGATGCACCGGATATGGACAGTTCCAATAAGATTTCATTCTTGAACAAAAATCCATTTTTTTATTTATTTCATCTATTCCATGGCCAGAACAAGGGGGGATACACGTTACACCACGATTTTGAATCAGAAGAGAAATTTCAAGAAATGGCAGATCTATTCACTCTATCAATAACCGGGCCGGATCTGGTGTATCATAGGGGATTTGCCTTTTCTATTGATTCCTACGGGTTAGATCAAAAAAAATTCTTGAATAAGGTATTCAACTCCAGAGATGAATCAAAAAAGATTTCTTTTTTGATTCTACCTCCTCTTTTTTATGAAGAGAATGAATCTTTTTATCGAAGGATCAGAAAAAACTCGGTCCGTATCTACTGCGGGAATGATAATGATTTGGAAGATCCAAAAATAAAAACGGCGGTATTTGCTAGCAACAACACAATGGAGGCAGTCAATCAATATAGATTGATCCAAAATCTGATGCAAATCCAATATAACACCTATGGGTACATAAGAAGTGTATCGAATCGATTCTTTTTAATGAATAGATCCGATCGCAACTTCGAATATGAAATTCAAAGGGATCAAATAGGAAATGAGACTCTGAATCATATAACTATAATGAAATATATGATCAACCAATATTTATCGAATTTTAATCAGAAGAAATGGTTTGATCCTCTTATTTCTCGAACCGAGAGATCCATGAATCGGGATCCTGATGCATATAGATACAAATGGTCCAATGGGAGCAAGAATTTCCAGGAACATTTGGAACATTTCATTTCTGACCAGAAGAACCGTTTTCAAGTAGTGTTCGATCGATTACGTATTAATCAATATTCGATTGATTGGTCCGAGGCTATCGACAAACAAGATTTGTCTAAGTCACTTCGTTTCTTTTTGTCCAAGTCACTTCCCTTTTTGTCCAAGTCACTTCCCCTTTTCTTTGTGAGTATTGGGAATATTCCCATTCATAGGTCCGAGATCCACATCTATGAATTGAAAGGTCCGAATGCTCAACTCTGCAATCAGTTGTTAGAATCAATAGGTGTTCAAATCGTTCATTTGAATAAATTGAAACCCTTCTTATTAGATGATCATGATACTTCCCAAAGACCGAAATTCTTGATCAATGGAGGAACGATATTACCATTTTTGTTCAAAAAGATACCAAAGTGGATGATTGACTCATTCCATACTAGAAATAATTGCAG